GAGCAGTTACATACCCAGGACCCTTGACACAAATAGACGCATTACGAGTTCCATACAGATTACTTCTCAATACAATTTCTTTCAAATTCATTAAAATTTCATGTACAGATTCTTGAATACCTACGATGGTAGAATATTCGTGTGGTATTTTCTCAGATCTTGCACGTGTAATACATGTTCCTTCTATTTCTCCGAGTAAAGCTCTTCGCATCGCGATGCCTATTGTATCGGCTTGGCCTTTCATAAGTGGGGCCAGAATAAAGCGTCCATAATAAAGACGCTTACTGTCTGCTCTTGATTCAACACACTTCCACTGTAGTGTCCGAGTAGATACTGTTACTTTCTCTCGAACCATAGTAATATTATTTGATCAAATCATTGAATTATTTATTTCTCTTGAAATCTCTTCAATGTTTACACACGTCTTTTTTTGGGGGGCCTACAGCCATTATGCGGCATAGGGGTTACATCCCGTATGAAACTTAATAGTATGCCACTTCTACGAATAGCTCTTAATGCCGCATCTCTCCCGAGACCCGGGCCTTTTATCATGACTTCTGCTCGTTGCATACCTTGATCCACCACTGTACGAATAGCATTTCCCGCTGCGGTTTGAGCGGCAAATGGTGTCCCTCTTCTTGTACCCTTGAATCCACAAGTACCGGCGGAGGACCAAGAAATTACTCGACCCCGTACATCTGTAACAGTCACAATGGTATTGTTGAAACTTGCTTGAACATGAATAACTCCCTTTGGTATTCTACGCGCATTCTTACGTGAACCAATACGTCTATTTCTACGTGAACCAATTTTTGGTATAGGTTTTGCCATATTTTATCATCTCATAAATATAAGTCAGAGATATATGGATATATCCATTTCATGTCAAAACAGATCCTGGTTTTTTTTACTGATTTTTTTTACTGATTTTTTGTACATCTGTACATCAGGTCCTTTCGATTTTGGGAGTCCTTTTTGGTTTAAAAAGATTATCCTTGTCTTTGTTTATGTCTCGGGTTGGAACAAATTACTATAATTCGTCCCCGCCTACGGATCAATCGACATTTTTCACAAATTTTACGAACGGAGGCCCTTATTTTCATATTTGTCACTCCTTTTCTTAATTCGGAATCTACTTAATTGATTGGAAGAAAATAAGTTTCTTAAAATTTTTAACTTCGAATTGTATCCCTACGAAAGAATGTTGAAATCAAAAAACCACCTAATTATTTGAGTCTTTACTTTTGAATATACAAATTATATGCCCTTTAGTTGAATCATAAGAACTTACCACAATTTTTATTCTATTTACTGGTAGTATACGTATAAAATTACGTTGAACCTTTCCCGAAGCAAAACCCAGAATCGGATTTTCGTTATCTAAACGAACTCGAAACATACATACCGTTGGGACGTAGTTCAGTAATTAAACCCTCGCGAATCCGTTTTTGTTCTTTCATTCCAGGTAAAACGGCTTTGAAGCATCAACTAATCAAAGAGGCATAATATTAGAAACCTACCCTTTACTCTTTTTTTTTCACAAATATGAAAGTTCCGCATATAATTCGGCTATCAGAAAGATTACCATATATAACACAAAATTTCCCCGCCGATTCCTTCTATTCGAGCCTCTCGGTCTGTCATTATCCCTCGAGAAGTAGAAAGAATTACAATCCCCATTCCGCCTAAAATTCTCGGAATTCCTTGATAGTTAGAATAAATTCGTAGGCCGGGCCGGCTGATCCGTTTTAAATTTAAAACAGTTCTATATGATCCTTTCCTATTTCTCCTATGTCGTAGGGTTAAAACCAAAAAATATTTATTGCTTTCCTGATGTTTTCTCACGTTTTCAATAAAACCTTCTCGTAAAAGGATTTTAACAATATTTTCAGTCATGTTAGTAGATGGTATTCGAACTGTTCTTTTTTCATTCATGTCAGCATTTCGTATAGAGGTTATTATGTCAGCAATAGTGTCTTTACTCATGATAAACTAAGATTATTGTTGCCCCCGAATTTGGATATAATCAACATGCTCTATTTCTTTTTTTCTGAATTCATAAATATTTATGAATTTAAAAAGGTATATGCGTGATATACAAACAATCTACTAATTTAATTTAAATTAATCCATTTCATTCAAATACTATAAACTATATCACGGTATTCCCTTATAATACTTCAGGTGCTAATGAAACTATTTTAGTGAAATTTAACTGTCTTAATTCCCGGGGGATCGCGCCAAAAATTCGGGTTCCCTTTGGATTTCCTTCTTGATCAATAACAACTGCAGCATTGTCATCATATCGTATTATCATACCGTTGTCGCGTTTGAGTTCTTTACAAGTACGTACAATTACAGCTCGGATCACTTCTGATCTTTCTAGAGGTGTATTTGGTACTGCTTCTTTGATTACAGCAACAATAACGTCACCAATATGAGCATATCGTCGATTACTAGCTCCTATGATTCGAATACACATCAATTCTCGGGCCCCGCT